TTCAATTGGAAGTATTGATCCAATTCAATAAAATTATGTTTCGTAATTTCATGATCCAATTTTTTCAATTTCGAACTGATTTTTGGATACAAATCACGAGAATTTATATTTTTCCTCGAATCTTTCATCGAGAGGTAAAGGATTAAATCCTTTTAAGAAATAAAGTTTTTGATCGGAATATTAATCAAACCGAAGGATCCCTTAACTATTAAGGGATTAATAGAACGAATCGCACTTTTACCACTAAACTATATCCGCTACAATGCAATTATTGTATATAAATGGACCTTTTGTCGAAGACGAAAATAAGTCGTATTAATAAGTAATAAAAAGATCGGATCAGAAAAGAATCATGAAAATTCGAGCGTTGACGTATTTTCATCAGGGCGACTAATGAGATTAGGAAAAGAGGACTCATTTTAATTAACTAATTAACAAGTTTTTGATTCTAGTAAAGTAATAAAGAATAATAATAAGGAATGGAACCTTGATTCTATATCATCTTTTTCTGTATCATAGGAATCGAAATAATAAATCTTCTTATGATTCTTGTTGTTTCGATTTTTTTTTGTTTCAAAAACATTTTGTGTTTTCAAATCAAATAAATAATTTTATCTACGATTCATTGGAACAAAAAAAGCCCGGCTAGGTACTGACCAGGCCAGGCCGTGGAACTAAAAAGAAAAGGACTTTTCGGATGAAATAAAAGAAGTACTTTATTTTTATTTATTTATAAATATTTTTAGTAATCTTTATTGGTATTATTTATATATTAGGATTGGAGATATCTCTTCTTTTGAGCCTTTTATCTAATTTATCTAAATGGATTTGAATTGCTAATCAAAAAAGTTTTTATCGATTTTATAGATATCCATCGATATATCTAGATAATTATCTATATCAATATAATTATATATGTCTATAATTATATATCTATATAATAAAAGGGGAGATAAAGATAATAAAGAGAGATAAAGAAGGGCTTTTTTCAAGCCTTCATTTTCTATTTTTTATACAATGTATCATAGTAATTATCCTTTTTCAATTTGGGGAGAGATGGCTGAGTGGACTAAAGCGGCGGATTGCTAATCCGTTGTACGATTTTTTTGTACCGAGGGTTCGAATCCCTCTCTTTCCGTTTCTGTCAATTACTTGGTTTTTTTTTATAGTTGAGGAAAAATGTGCAATAGATAAAATGTTAAGAACATTTCAAAATCAAGCAAGGAAAAAAATCAGATTTTTTTTATTCTTCACGCCCCGGATTACGTCCCGGGTCATTAGATAGGAATCCGAAAATGAAGAGAGAAACAAAGAATATTACTACTGTATAAACAAATAGTTTGAGAGTAAGCATTACACAATCTCCAAGATCATTTTTTTTTTTTTTAAAGAGAATAGATTCTCTATTTTAACCTGTTTTGACACCAAGAAATGCAGTGAAATGATTTCTAGAAATAGGAAAAAATTTTAAGAGTTGAGTCGTTGATTACTAAAAATTGGATTTCATACCCACAATATATAATTGTGGGGGACTCTAAGAGGGTCGTTCAAAGGAAAAAAGTAAGAATAAGAAAATGAGAGTGATCCAGATTTATCACAGCTATAGAAGAATTTCAATATTGGACTCAACTCAAAGGTTCAGACTTTATGTACGACTTATCTGATCTTATAACTAGTTAGAATCTTTTTTTTTCTAGTAAATCATGAATTTGTCTCGGACAGTATTCAAAATCTTATCGAAAGCTTACGGCAGCTTGCCAAACAAAAGCTAATAGAAAAAAGAATAGAGGTATTACTGGCATAACATCTACTATTGGATTCAAAAAAGCGTAGGCCTCGGGCAATTTGGCGACGAAAAAACTACTTGAATAAAGGAAAGAATTAAGACAGATACCGATGAAACTTAAGATATTAAGCATAACAATTTTTTTTTCTTTGTTCTTGAAGATAATTGTATTTCTTTTGATTTGATTGAGTTATTAATCCCCTATTATTGCTATGATATAAGGGATAAGGGAAAAATTAATAACATAAAGTAGGTCAAAAAACCTTTCTTTGATTTGAACTCAGCCAATCAAAAATCCTTCAATTCTCAAATAAAAAGAGAATAGAAGAAATCCTACTTTCATACAATATCTTAATGGAATTATATGTAATGATCAATAAATTGAGTTTAATTGGATCTATAAACGTATCAAAATCCGAGCAACAATCTAATTTTTTCGATAAATATTTGTACTGGAATTGACGACCAACCACTACCAATATTAGTGTTTATTAGTGTTGAATATAAATGGGGCGTGGCCAAGTGGTAAGGCAACGGGTTTTGGTCCCGCTATTCGGAGGTTCGAATCCTTCCGTCCCAGAGTATTATTATTATATATAATAATAGTATATTCTAAGATATATAGAAAAATATTCGATATCATATCAGACTAAAGATTGCCCTTTTAAACAACCTTATGCTTAAGAATCTAGTATTAGATATAGATCGAATGTGATTGTTCTTTCTTATTTTCTTATAATGATGCATTTAAGAAATGCGAAAGCCTCTCTTATTCTCTATCTCTTAAATGGTGTGTGAAACCCGAGTATTTTTTTTTTCTGTGGATTTATGAATTATAAACACGAAGGTCTTGTGTTTTTGGCACTAATGGAATTCAATCAATGGTCTTAAGAAACTTAAGACCTGTTTAGGTTACTCAAATTTCGAGTAAAATAAAAAAAACAAAAATAGGTAGGAACAATCGTTTAATCTAGATCTGTTTGACTTTGGCCTTATACAAGATAGTCTAGCACCTCCGAAACTAGTCCCGTCCCCCGTAGGATCCTTTTTTGATTTCTGATGCATCTACTCTATATAATTGGGGGGGTAGATAGGAGTTAATCCATAATGGAAGATATCAATTTTAATATCTGCCCGAATCTGATTAATAAAGAATAAAGTTACATATGTAACATATTATGTATTTCTTTTCACCTCATTTTTTCGTATTTTGTGTTTGTCTGTAATGAATAATTGTAAATCCAAGTAACAATTCATACATCTTTTTCACTTTATTTTAGGGAAAGATTATTTGAGTCTCTTAAGTTAAATAAACTAGGCAGAAAATGCTGATATGTATGTATTGTTATTATGTATTTTTATCGTTTTATTTATTTTTTTGTGAAAAAGATTTTTATTTTGGATCTATCTAATTGATGGGTTAATCCGAATATACATTTATTTATGATAATAAAATGTAATAAATCCTTTTTTTTTACAAAACTTTATTCAAATAATAATATTGAGGTAGGAAATTTTCAATCAATTAAATCTTTTTAATGATTTCTTATGAGTCCTTGGTACTCGAAGAAGTGTGAAACTCGTGAATCCATTCTATGAAGAAATTGAAAAATGGAGATTCTTAATTATTCGTAATTAATTATTTATTAATTGATTTTATAGAAATTCAAAAAAATCTCTCTATATATATTATATAGAAAATATCTATATATAGAGAAATAAATATTGCACTCATACAAAAAAAATGTTATTGATCCAATATATACAATAAAATATGGGTTTAAATAAATTGAAGTATTGCTAAGACTTTTTCAAAAACTACCCATGTCATAAGAGTATAGATTACTATGGACCAACTAACCCAATGACTATACATGATTCCATAAATGAATCAATTACATACCAGTTCCAAGAAATTAGAGGTTATGGTAAAACTTCGTTTAAAACGATGTGGTAGAAAGCAACGTGCGACTTGAAGGACATGATCCACTGTGGATTCTTACACCCACCATTTTATATTATATAGGAATGAAGATGCTCTTGACTCGACATCGTTTGTTCTGTTCCACTAGAGCTCTTATTTTTTGAGGGTTTTGATGTAAATAGTACATGATGGAGCTCGAGTAGAAAGTATTGATTCATTTATCAAGGGCAGAGATCTAGGGTTAGTGTCAATCAATAAGTTAAAACTACTTCGTAAGTATAGGTTCGGTATAGAAATCGAAAGGATCCAATTCGAACAAGTTTCAAATTCAAACATCAAATTTGATCAAAAGTGTATCACACGAGAATCCATTATTTATATGATTCTTTGATAAAAAGAAATCACAAAAAATGGTATGTTGCTGCCATTTTGAAACGATTAAAGATCACCGAAGTAATGTCTAAACCCAATGATTCAAGGCAAGGATAAAGGATCCCGGAACAAGTAAAAATCTTTTTCAATTGTCTCAATAACTAAACTAGATCAGAATGAAGAATCGAAATAGATTCTAAAGGAGACAGGCAAAAATAAAGGGGTTAGAGACCGCTCAATAAATGAAATGCTTAAGCTTAAGGGTTGTTTTCCTTTGAGTGAGAGTTATCCAACTTGAGTTATGGGGATAAGAATGAGTTTTTTTTTTTTCAAAAAAGAAACAAAAGAATAAGAAAAAAGTATTTAAATCATAGTCTAATTGATTTAATAATCTATGGATCTATTTGAGATTAATTAGAATTCTATACATAACTTTTGAATTTCCTCGAGCCGTACGAGGAGAAAACTTCTTATACGGTTCTGGGGGGGGGGTATTGTTAATTTACATCTATCCCAATGAGCCGTTTATCGAATCATTGCAATTGATGTTCGATCCCGAAGAGAAGGAAGAGATCTTCGTAAAGTGGGTTTTTATGATCCGATAAAGAATCAAACCTATTTAAATGTTCCTGCTATTCTATATTTCCTTGAAAAGGGTGCTCAACCTACAGGAACTGTTCATGATATTTTAAAGAAGGCAGGTGTTTTTACGGAACTTCACCTTAATCAATAACCGAAATTTCATTAATATTAATGGAATAAAAAAAAGAGGGTGTGGATAACTTGTATATAGCTTTGGCTAACCTTTTCTTTAGTATTTCCCCCCTCTCTTGTTCTATTCATACTATACACTTATTACCTTCAAATTCCGTCTTCGATAACGACAAAAAGATATTTTTATTTTATTAATATAAATTGATCTAAGATGGATAGAAAAAAGATCAATCAAGTGACTAAATGAACTAATGGGTTCTATACGATATATTATAAATCAAAATTTGTACATTACCTCATCAGTACATTACCTCATCAATGGGGTGATTTTGTTGCAATTTTCTGAATAAATAAAAAAGGGGGATTAAGTTTTTTTACTTATTTATATTTATGGATTGAATAAACCCGATATATTTTTTTCTACTTCTTCCTTAATTTCTTCTTTCGCCTACATCTTTTATGTCTATCTATGTTGATTATCTCTATAGTGCCAATCCAATCCAAGTCCGTAGTTTTTTGAATTCTTTTCTCTTATTTTAATATAATTTATTATTATTAGAATATTTTCTCTTATTATATTTTGTTAGCTTTATCTAGTTAAATATAACTATATTTATTTTATATATATTTTATATATATAAAATAAATATAAAATAAATCTATTTATTCAATTCAAATTGTTATTTCCATTTCTTTTTTATTCATTTATAATTCTTTTGTTTTCTCCATTGTAGGCGTTTTTCATTATTCACATTCATATTGACAACAGTGTATCAAACAAATATAATCCGATCGTGTATAAATGAAGCTAGTTATCTCCGTTTCATGACCTTTGCTTTTCACGCACATGATGGTCTCATTGTATTTTCTGTGATACAAAAAATTACTTTTGTGTGATATAAGAAGTTTTTTTTATTGGAATATTTTGATTACGTCGTGTAATTTCATTTCTTTTGTTATTTTGATTCCGATTGTATCTACACAGAAAAATTTTTGATATTTTTGGGGTTGCTAACTCAATGGTAGAGTACTCGGCTTTTAAGTGCGGCTAGCATCTTTTACACATTTCTATGAAGTAACAGATTCGTCCATACTATCGGTAGAGTTTGTAAGACCGCGACTGATCCTGAAAGGAATGAATGGAAAAAGCAGCATGTCGTATCAATGGAAAATTCTAGTAATATTTTTACCTTACTAGATTAGGCCAAACCTTGTTTGAATTCTTGATGCGGAAAAAAAAAGTCAAGTCAAGTCGGGTCGAATGAATAAATGGATAGGGCACTATGCTCCAATTATAGAGAAATAAAAAGTAACGGGCTTATGTTCTTAATTCGAATGATTCCCCGATCTAATTAGACGTTAAAACTATATTAGTGCTTGATGCGGGAAGGACTTTTCTTATGAGTGAGTTATCCATTTTTTTCTAAGTCCTAACTATTAGTTACTCTACGTTATGGGGTAGAGGGGAATGTGTAGAAGAAGCAGTATATTGATAAAGAGTTTTTTTCCAAAATCAAAAGAGCGATTGGGTTGAAAAAATAAAGGATTTCTAACCATCTTTTTTATCCTAAAATATAAACCAATTAGATGGCAAAAGAAAAGAGAGGATAGAGAGTCCGTTGATAAGTCTTACCTATTTACGAGGTATCTATTATTATTCTTTTTTTACTATAATACCTTGTTTTGACTGTATCGCACTATGTATCATTTGATAACCCAATAAATCCATTATAGTATCCCCAGTTCAAATCAAATTTAAAATGGAGGAATTTCAAGGATATTTAGAACTTGAGAAATCTCGGCAACGTGACTTCCTATACCCACTTATCTTTCGGGAGTATATTTACGCATTTTCTCATGATCATTTTTTAAATGGATCCATTTTGTTGGAAAATTCTGGTTATGACAAAAAATCCAGTTTACTAATGGTAAAACATTTAATTACTCGAATGTATCACCAGAATCATTTTTTTTTTTTTTCCACTAATTATTATAACAAAAATCCATTTTTGGGGTACAACAAAAATTTGTATTCTCAAATGTTATCAGAAGGGTTTGCAGTCATTGTGGAAATTCCATTTTCCCTACGATTAGTATCTTCCTTAGAGGAAGAAGAAATCGCAAAATCTTATAATTTACGATCAAGTCATTCAATATTTCCTTTTTTAGAGGATAAATTCCCACATTTAAATTATGTGTCAGATGTATTAATACCCTATCCCCTCCATCTGGAAATTTTAGTTCAAATCCTTCGCTCCTGGGTGAAAGATGCCTCTTCTTTTCATTTATTACGGTTCTTTTTTCACGAGTCTTGTAATTTGAATAGTCTTAGTACTTCAAAAAAATTGATTTCTTTTTTTTCAAAAAGAAATCGAAGATTAGTCTTGTTCCTATACAATTCTTATGTATGTGAATACGAATCCATTTTCCTTTTTCTACGTAACCAATCTTCTCATATACGATTAACTTCTTATAGGGGCTTTTTTGAGCGAATATATTTCTATGGAAAAATAGAACATCTTGTCAAAGTGTTTGCTAATTCTTTTTCGGCTATCTTACGGGTCTTCAAGGATCCTTTCATGCATTATGTTAGATATCAAGGAAAATCCATTCTGGTTTCAAAAGATACGCCACTTCTGATTAATAAGTGGAAATATTACCTTGTCAATTTATGGCAATGTCATTTTTATGTGTGGTCACAACC